TGAAGGAATTTTCAAGTTGAACCGACCCATTTTCAAAATATCAACTGGATGAATAAAAATATTGAAAAAGTCTTTCATTTGTCTATCATTATAGACAATATGGCCCATCTTATCTATGGAATTCGAACTTGAACTCTATTTACGATTTTTTATTTATATCTCATTAGCCCCTATTTCATATTTGAATTTTCATTTTAGCATATCAATGCAATGGATTTTTACGTTCGGCCTATTCCCCCTTTTTTATATCTATACCCCCTTTTTTTTCGTGGACGAATTCCGCATATTTTCACATAGAGGATTTACATATACAACATATATTACTGTCAAGAGTGAATTTCTTATTTATAGTTCTATGAAATAAACAAAAAAAGAAGGGATTCGGAATTTCATCCGGTTAGGATCGCTCTAAACCAGCCCATTATGTATATGATTTAGCATGCCAACTATTAAACAACTTATTAGAAAGGCAAGACAGCCAATCAGAAATGTCACGAAATCCCCTGCTCTTGGGGGATGTCCTCAACGTCGAGGAACATGTACTAGGGTGTATGTGCGACTCGTTCCGATCATGAGCTGAGAGAAAAGTAAACCTTTTTTCAGTATCAATGATCAGTACCAGTGAATAGGGTTCTTCTCTTCACTATCTAAAAAAGATGGATTTACCATCTCTTACGGTGTATCAAATTTATGGTTTCCATTGGTGCAAATCCAATCACTTCAATTTGTAATTGAAGATGAGAAAAAAGTATCCATTGGTAGCAAATGATTATCCATTAAGCGGTTCAAATCCTATTTGAAAAAGAAAAAAAATTATGCTTCCAAGAACGGACTAAGAAGGTCAGCTACCTAACTCATTTTCATAATTAAATACCGTTACTGTATAAGATAGGTCTCTGATTGTGAAAGATCTATTACTGGACATAGGGGGTAGAGCCAAAAAGTGTGAATTGTACAAGTTACCCATAGCATTCATTGATTAAATGAAGTAAGGAGCTCCGGTGTATAGAGAGGGCCTCACCGTTTAAGAAGTAATCATAGAGACGATGGAACCCACTAGTTAGCCATTTCTATTTACTACTTTTTGAGTGATTAGGCTTTTTTTTATACCTAATATTGAATTATTTCAAGGCAAAATAAAATGCCTAGAACTAGAAAAAAAGGAAAAAAATCGTGGTCGGGACGGTTATAGTAGCAAAAGCCATTGGAATTTTGATTTTATACATTGGAAGAATCCGTTTTGTTATTAATAGACTAGTAAAGGGCAAAAGAATAACTGAAAGAAAGAATGAGTTATTCATCAAAGTTTCTTTTCTTCAATGACCAGAATTAAACGGGGATATATAGCTCGGAGACGTCGAACAAAAATGCGTTTCTTTGTATTAGGTTTTCGAGGGTCTCATTCAAAACTTACTCAAACTATTATTCAACAAAGAATAAAAGCTTTGTTTTCGGCGCATCGGGATAGAGGTAGGAAAAAAAGAGATTTTCGTCGTTTGTGGATCACTCGAATAAATGCAGCAATTCGCGGGAGGTTGCTATCCTATAGGTATAGTACACTAATACACAATCTGTACCGGAAGCAGTTGCTTCTTAATCGTAAAATACTTGCACAAATAGCTATATTAAATAGGAATTGTCTTTATACGATTTCCAATGCGATTTTTGAATTAAAAAAAAAGAAAAAGAATAAGTAGATCGGAAGGAATCCACCGGAATACTTTTAATGGAGTTTCCTCAAGAATAAACTCGGAGAGGGTAGAATAGAAATTAGTACGAAAAAAAAATGATGATAAGGTCATCAAAACAAAAAGAGCAAAGACAAGACGCTCAAAAAAAAAGATTGATTTTCCTTTCCCGACTCGATTCTTTCTTTTATTTTTATTTATTTCTTATTCTTACGACACTACAATTGAATTTCATTTTGTTTGATTATCGGATTTTTCGAATAAAACATCAACCTACGTTTGAGTTCGGATTTGAATTTTGATTCAATTGAAAATTGAAGGATAAGCCCATTTCAATTTTATTTAGTTCTAGTTCTAAGACTTCTAGTTCTAGCGGTCGATTTCCTTCTTTCAAATCGTTTCGCATACTTATTATTACGAATTGCATACTTATTAGTACGAAAGGGTAACAAAGATAAAATACGAGCCCTTTTTATAGCAATAGTAATTAATCGTTGTTGTTTTAAAGTCAATCTATTTACTCGCCTAGATAATATTTTTCCTTGTTCACTAATAAATCGACTAATTAAACTTATGTTTCTATAATGAATTCGATCCCCCGATTGGATCGGGGGCAAACGCCTACGAAAAGATCGCTTGGATTTATTCATGATACGAAAAGATCGCTTGGATTTATTCATGATTTGTTTATTCCTTATCTCTCAAAATAAAAATCCTATCCTTATCTATATTTCTAAAATTCTAAAATATTATTTAGTCCTATTTGGATCGTACCGAATTATGGAATTTATAGGATTTGCTTTGTTTATTATTTTTAATTTATGTATATGTAATAATTATCTAGAAATAATGTAATAATGAAAATGAATTCAAATAAAAAAAAGAATAATATATTCTATGTACTAATAGTTATATTACATATAACTAATTCTATACCTAAAGTAAGTCATATTTTCATATTCCTTGGGAGAGTGGTGACATATGACATATAGGCAGCACTCGATTTGATCTATTTCTTTATCTCCCCGTGAGTTGTATGTTCGTAACAATAGGGACAGAATTTCTTCAATTCCAATCGACTAGGCGTATTGTGTCGATTTTTTTGAGTGATATATCTGGAAATGCCCGTTGATTCCTTATTAACACCGTTTCGAACACAACTGGTACATTCCAAAATAATCGTTACTCGGACATCTTTACTCTTAGCCATGAACCCCCCTTTGGTTTTAATCTACCCCACCCTATCTCGTTGATTTTCCGGTCAAAAACGAATAAGAAAAAAATAGAAGTTGCTAACTAAAAATCAAATTATGAATGATGATTTTGTTGTAATCAATTGAAATCAATATTAATAATATAGTAAATAATAAGTAATACAATGATTTCTAACTTTATTTAGAATCAAAATTTAGAATAGAATCACAGTGGAGTATTTCATTGACACATTTTGTAGAATATTTTGTAGAATACGTGTTTTGTTGCCTTAGCCGCATTTCTGTTTTCGTTCGACTAGTCATTTAATTGGAGCCCGAACCCAAGTTTCGGTGCGGGTGAATCTACTATTTTTTCCCCCTACCCTCCCTTATTTGATCTAATTCTAAAAAACGAAAAAAAAATGGGGGGATAGTCACAGATATTTGATTGTATCTCTAATCTCCTTCACCCCGTCCCACGGCAATAAAGAACTAGAATGAAAAAAAAGGAAATGTCAACGCATCCGGGAATAAACGATTGATCTCTATCAATAAACCCGCTAAAGAACCAAACCATAGAGTACTTAGTACTGGTGCTACAGAAAGATATGTTTTTAGATCTCGCATTTTAAATCCCCCTTCTTTATTGTATTACAATATGGTACTAGATATATAATCAGATGAATATTTAGTTAAGGACCACTTCCATTTGTCTATTTGTATGCGGAATCCCTAATTCAAATTAAAATGTACAATGATTCGATAGATAAGATTTTCCTTTTCTTAAAACAGAAAAATATGTAACTTTCCACCCAAGAATTTCCACGAAAAATATTTCTTTCTTAATAAATTTATTATAAGATCCTTATATGATATGAGACAAAAAGGGGGAATGGCAAGATAAACTGATATTGTATCAATAGAGGAACTAAAAGTGTGGAAAACAAGACAGGGATTCTCTATAATGACACTGTAGACCAATTGAAAGGGATGTAGCGCAGCTTGGTAGCGCGTTTGTTTTGGGTACAAAATGTCACGGGTTCAAATCCTGTCATCCCTACCTATTACTTCTCCTCCGAGCAGTAACGAAGGAGCAATTTTAGATCGATTCAAATTGAGCATACAGAATCTTTAATACTATTATATATGATATATAATAGTATAGGTGTGCAAGATATCTTGTGGTTTTATATAAAATAAAAAAAAAAGGAATCCTCCCCCTTCCATTACAGTCTTATCTTATTGTGATAAGAAAGCGCTCTTAGTTCAGTTCGGTAGAACGTGGGTCTCCAAAACCCAATGTCGTAGGTTCAAATCCTACAGAGCGTGATTCTGTTCTTGTTAGGTAGAAAATTACACCGAACTCAAATTGAAATAAAAAAATGCAACAGCAATCTGACTCGACCTCCCATAGATTCAATTCAATTAAATGAATTAATAAAGAGGGGGGTCAGTCAAAAAAAAAAGAAAGAGATGTTAATTAATCAAAAGTCCAACTGATCGCCACGTCTATATTGTAAATATGCAGTTACAAATAATCCAGCCAAAGTAATGGGAATTAGACCTAAGACGATTCCAAATAGAAAAACTTCAATCATTTTCAATTTTTTTTTATTTTGAAAGGGAAAAAGAGAGGTAATATCTATCCATAAATATTAATCTGTATTACCCATGAATCTCAATGACAGATAATTGGTAATTAGCGCAGTAAAGAACTATAGAATCTATGCATATAGTAAATAACGATTTGTTTTTGTGAATTGTTCGTTCATTCAAATTCAATTCATTTTCAAATAAGTCGTATCTTACTCAAACCAATAAATAGAGCTGAGGTTATAGTTAAAGCCACTAGTAAAAAACCGAAATAACTAGTTATCGTAGGCATGAAGGGACTAAATGAAATATGTTCTTTTTATACATATGTTTAGAAAGCACTTTCCTAAATTTTCATTTTTGAAAGAGATAGGGATAAGCAAAAATACCACCAATTGAAGGAATAAGTTCAATTGAAAATTTTCGATTCAGCAATCATTATAGACAGTATTCACAAAACAAAAAACAAAAATAGACTGGCAGGAGTAGAAAAGAAATGAATTCATGATCTTTGACATCTAGTACC